ATTGAGACATCGTGGAATAAGCTAAACTTCTCTTAATATCTCTTTGAGCAAGAGCTAAGGTAGCTCCTAATAGTACCGTTATTACACCTATGAAAGATATGATATTCATTATGTAAGGTATGGCTATGAAAAGAGGAAGAAGCCGAGCTACAAGAAAAATTCCTGCGGCTACCATAGTAGCCGCATGTATAAGAGCCGAAATAGGAGTGGGTCCCTCCATAGCATCAGGTAACCATACATGAAGTGGGAATTGCGCAGATTTAGCAACTGCACCGAGGAATAATAAGAAGGCACAAAGCGTAGCAAATGAGGAATTAATCTCATTGTTATTAATGATCGAATCATTGAATATTTCGAATAAATCCTGAAATTCGAAACTACCTGTTATTAAATAAAAACCTAGGATTCCTAATAATAAACCAAAATCCCCCACACGATTGGTCACAAACGCTTTTTGACAGGCATTTGCTGCAATTGGTCGGGTAAACCAAAAACCTATTAACAGATAGGAACACATTCCCACTAGTTCCCAAAAAATATGGATTTGTATCAAATTGGGACTAGTAACTAATCCCAGCATCGCTGTATTGAAAAAACTCATATAAGCAAAAAATCTCAAATATCCTCGGTCATGAGACATATAATTATCACTATAGATAAGAACCATGATTCCAACAGTAGTGATTAATATCGACATAATAGAAGTAAGTGGATCAATCAAGTAGCCGAATTCTAAGGAAAAATCACTAGTGATGCTCCAAGACCATAGATATTCATAAATTGAGCTACCATTTATTTGCTGGATCGCCAGCTTGGTGGAAAAGACCATAACTATACTTAACAATAAAACAGTGGGAAAAGCCCATATACGACGAATATTTTTTGTTGCTGTCGGATTAAGCAGGAGTTCCAATCCTATTAACATAGTAACTAGGAGTGGAACGAAAGGTATAATCCATGCATATTGATATGTGCGTTCCATAATAATAAAATTAAATCAAACCTTTTTCCTCTATTTTCTTCTAATTAATTATATTAATTATTGTTCCCAATTCATATTCATCACCAGTTATTATTTATTTTTTTTAAACACAAACCAAAATAAGGATACGGAAAAGAATATTCTTTTTTATTAATCTCGCTCTTCTTCGACTATTTTAAATTTGACCCAAGGAGTTACAATTGAATTGGTCAAATGATATAATTAAGCTAATTTTTGCTTAATACTAGGGGTTAAGTAATTATTAGCTTTTGATATGGATCATGAGATCCACAAATAACTCAACCCAACAAGATCTTTTATCCAAAATCATTAACTAATTTAAATTTGATTTGAAACTGATTGATTGGCTTCCACCAGAACTTGTGGGAAATTCTATGATACTTGTAACCACCCATATGGGTGAAGTAAGAAGGTGAAGTAAGAGGTTACTTAAATTGCCTTAATCAAGTTCAAGTAATGGATCATTGAACAAAAGTATTATTCGAATCGTGGGGACGCTATGCTTTAATGTGATCAATTGGTAGAGAAAATCTTATTGTTTTATTTCATGTAGGTAATGCATTTCTGGTTATTGTTATTAAATGTATTACGACGGTAGGTATATGTAGGTTATATATATGGTATATTTCAAATAGACTGAGATAGGAATTGGAACCTTTTATTTGATTTTTCTTTTTTATCTTATTTATCAGCGGGGTTCGATTTCATCGGTAGTTGATACCATCGATCCTAATGAATGGAGATATGAAACAATCAGTACAATTTTCTTTCTTCTGAGATTGTCATTGTATGCAATAATAATGATAATGAATACTTAAAAAAGAGAAAAAAGATAACTCTTTTTTCTATGAGAGTTATACCTAGCGAATCGCATCTCCTTTCTTTTTATTCTCCAACTTGAGTTTTAGTCCCTAGCAATAATTATATGCTATATGCGCATATTTGTATGTTATGAAGAAAATCTATAAACTATATAATAGATATATGAATAGAAAGAATTAATGATCTATTTTGAACAATACATGTCTTTCACATTCAACTTAGAAAAGTGAATTTTTGCATGGCGGTTCCAAAAAAACGTACTTCTATATCAAAAAAGCATATTCGTAGAAATTTTTGGAAGAGAAAGGGATATTGGGCAGCGGTAAAAGCTTTTTCTTTAGCTAAATCCATTTCTACCGGTTATTCAAAAGGTTTTTTTGTACGACAAAAAAAATGAAATAAAAAAGCAAAGAATAAATAATAATGTGATAAGAAACCCTTCAAATGATCTAAATCAACATCAATCAATGATTGGATAAATTAATGATTCTGTATCATATACTGGGCCCTAAAAATGGCACTATTTGTGTTTTTTTTGAAAAAAGGGCATTATTAGACGCAAGATACAAGGTTCAATATAGTGAATAGAGTACATTTTTATATGATTTGCGAGATGGGGATTGCCATTTTCCCCATCGATTCACTATTACTAAGCTTTAAGGTAAGCTAGTAACA